GAGAGTCTTGACCAATTTGAAAGATCACTTGATGTAGTTAAAATGACTGAATTTTGGGTTGTTCGATCAAATAAAGGAAACTCAATAATGGGATTCATAATTATCTCCATTTTTTTTATTGTTGGATGAATATTCAACAGCTAAGACCATTCCAAAGCTCCTTTTCGCCATGCATAAATTGAACCAATAATTAGTATTAGTACGAAAATTAAAGCTTCTATAAAAATAGATACCCCCAATACATCGAAACTCATAGCCCATGGATAAAGAAAAACCGTTTCAACATCAAAAACAACAAAAACTAAACCAAACATATAATAACAGATTCTAAATTGTAACCAAGCATCCCCCATTGGTTCTATTCCCGATTCATAACTAGAAAGTTTTTCTGGTCCTTTGCTAATCGGGGCTAAAACTCCGGAAATTAAAAATGCAAAAATAGGAATACAACTTGATATTATCAGAAACGCCCAGAAAATATCATATTCGTAAAGCAAAAACATAAACGTACTCCCATTAATGTAGAAAATATATCGAATTAGTCAATCCGAATTGGAATTAATTGTCAAGTTAGCCATAACTCTTTAGAAAAAACCCCTTTATTTTCATCGAATCCTTTAGTTTCGTTTGGTTCTTGTTGTATATGTCTTGTTTCAAGAAGATTCTTTTTACTTCGATTTTTGTTTCTAAGGTTCTTCTTTATATTAGGGCTATACGGACTCGAACCGTAGACCTTCTCGGTAAAAGAGCCCCAACTGATTATTATCAATATGATTTGAACTCTTTCAAAGACCCAACATGCCTTTTTTTGCATTGGGCTCCTTCATTAACCGACATAAATATCATTAGTCTACCATATTTTTTATTAATAAAAAAAATAAAGATGGCTCCACGTGCTCTGATTCATTATGTTCCAATACAGGGGCACTACCAAAGTGTTTCAAAGAAGGGTTATCCTGACGTAGGTGTGCTTTTTGCCTATATAAACTTAAGTTAAATAAAGTCTCTATCACTATGCTTGAATCAAATATGAGACTTTATACACCTTAAAGTTCATAAGATAGAACGAAAAGAGACTTTTTGAGGTCCTTATACTCATTAGGCTTAGCATTGAATAAGTATTCACCTTATCAATATCTCAAATCAATGATTGGTTCTATTTCTATATTAGATAGGCGCCTGAATAGGACCAAACCTTTTGTCAGGCTGTTGTTCTCTTCTTTTATTCCTAAAAAGCATAGAGTAAGACATCAATTCCTCTATAGACTCCTCTGAAAAACATTGGCGCGCGTGTAAACGAGGTGCTCTACCTAACTGAGCTATAGCCCTTATGTTTGTGATACATATTTTATCATATAGATAATTTCTTGTCAAGATGAATATCACATGGTATAAGATCATATCTCTTTGATTGGTATTGCGTATAAGTAATAAGCAATTTATAATCTATCAATGTGATAGATCCTCTTTTTTTTTCTTTGTGATGATAAATGACCTACTTAACTCAGTGGTTAGAGTATTGCTTTCATACGGCAGGAGTCATTGGTTCAAATCCAATAGTAGGTAGATCTTATTAGATAAGATAGCAGCTTATAAAAATATAATGAGTTTTTCTACTCATTCGCTTTTATTTATTTATTTTAGATCCTATTCTATTGCTCTATTGAATTTTTCAATTTCAAATTCTTTAGTTGCATGAAAAGTCGATTCTACTTGACTTGATTGGATTCTTAATTTTCATTTTAATCAACAGAAGCAAAATAGGTATATAAACAGAACTTCCGTTTATACACTTATTTTGCTTATTTGGACACACCAATTAGTTACGACATCATATTGATAGCCTCTACTCGTGTCCTAGCGCGTCTGAGAGCTAGATTTCCCTCAATTGTTTGTCTCTTGCCTTCAGCTTTACTCAAGTTAGCTTCCGCCATTTCAAGAGTTTGTTGAGCTTCTTGTGGATCAATGTCACTACCCTTCTCCGCATCATTTACTAAAATAGTGATTTCATTATTCCCTATTCTTGCAAAACCTCCCATGAGAGCCATCGTTAACCATTGGTCATTAAGTCGTATTCTCAAAATACCTATATCTACAGATGTGGCAATAGGTGCATGATTGGGTAATATGCCAATTTGTCCACTATTAGTCGATAAAATTATTTCTTTGACTTCTGAATCCCAAACAATTCGATTCGGAGTCAATACACAAAGATTTAAGGTCATTTCTTGAATTTGCTCTCCATTTATAAGTTCACAGCTTTCGCAGTAGCTTCATCAATGTTACCTACCAAATAAAAGGCCTGTTCAGGAAGACCATCCAATTCTCCAGAAAGAATCAATTTAAACCCTCTAATTGTTTCAGCTAGACCAACATATTTCCCTGGGGAACCCGTAAATACTTCTGCTACGAAAAAAGGTTGTGATAGGAAACGCTCAATTTTTCGTGCTCTTGCTACGGTTAAGCGATCTTCTTCAGATAATTCGTCCAACCCAAGGAT